AATTTTATTATTAAATAAAATAAAAATTTCATTTTTAGAATATTAAAGATTCGAACGATTAAAGTAAAAGCGGGTAGCGGGAATCGAACCCGCATCGTTAGCTTGGAAGGCTAGGGGTTATAGTCGACGTTGATTCATCCTTTTTAACGTCTCTAATTCAAAACTGAACGTGAAACTTTGGTTTCATTCAGCTCCTTTATGGAAGATAGATAAATTCCCCAATTCAGACATGAACGAAATAAAAGAATCCGACCCATAACGTCTATGTCAGCTTTGCTGTCTGAATCTATTCAGAACAACCCGCTTTCTAGACGATCCCTATAGAAAAGAAGAGGGTTATATTCTAACAATCTTTCTAGTTACTTCGTTCTCTACTTCTATTTGAAAGAATCCTTAGGAAAAGCATTTTGTTTCCACCGAGCTAAAACAATTTTTCGATGTCTTTAGTAAACCAAAGACATTGTTTAATAGCTGTTTTGCTTCAATTTCCCTTATATAAATTTTCAATTATATAATATAAATTGAAAATTGAAGATTTAGTTACGATTAGAAATACACTTTTTATCTTTATCCATGGGTCCTTTACTCATACTCATTCAATTGGAAGTATTGATCCAATAAAAAAATTATGTTTCGTAATCTCATAATCCAATTTTTCAATTGAAAATTGATTCTTGGATACAAATCACGAGAATGTATATTCTTCCTCGAATTTTTCATTGAGAGGTAAAGGATTCAATCCTTTATAAGAACTAAAGTTTTTGTTCGGAATGAATATATGAATATTAATCAAACCGAAAGACCCTTTAACTATATAGGGGGTTATAGAACGAATCACACTTTTACCACTAAACTATACCCGCTACAATCCGATTATTGTATATAATCGGAACTTTTGTCGACCCTAATCAAAAGTAAAACAAAAGATCAGAAAAAAATCATGAAAACTAGAGCGTTTACGTGTTGTATCAGAGGACCTAATGAGATTAGGGAAAGCGTATTCATTTAATTTAAATAACGAAATACCAAGTGCTTTTTTGCCCGAGGTTTTTGACCTATACGTCTCGAACTTAAGCCATAACACAAAAAAGGATTGTGTTAAGAAACGACAGTTCCCTTATTTTTTATTTAAACTGGAATAAAAGGACTAACTAAGAAAGAAACGGCACTTTGATTCGATATCATTTGAATCTATATCATAGAAATTGATAATTTTTTTTTTTTTCAAAATTCAAAAATCTTTTTATTTATGATTCGTTGGAACAAAGGGGCGGGCCCGGCCTGGTCAGTACTTAGCCGGGCCGTGAAACTAAAAAGCCCCTTCGGACGAAATCACGAAATAAAAAAAGTCTATACTATGACGGGCGTTTTCAAGCCTTCTTTTTTATAATGTAACATAGTATTATCCTTTTTCAATTGGGAGGAGAGATGGCTGAGTGGACTAAAGCGTCGGATTGCTAATCCGTTGTACGAGTTTTTCGTACCGAGGGTTCGAATCCCTCTCTTTCCGTTTTTGTTGATGACTTGGTATTTTATTTCGAATTTATCGCGAGCTCTTTTTTTATTTAATTAGATAGTTAATAGATAGTTAAAAATGAATACTTAAAGAAGTTTAAAGATGTGGAATAGAAAAAATCTTACTAATAACAGTTTAAAATCAAGCAAAGAAAACAAAAACCTTATCCTTTATTCTTCACGTCCAGGATTACGTCCTGGATCATTAGACAGGAATCCGAAGATAAAGAGAGAAACAAAGAATATCACTACCGTGTAAACAAATAGTTTGAGAGTAAGCATTACACAATCTCCAAGATTTTTTTAGGAAAAAAGAGAATAGATTCTCCACTTTTATACCGCATATCCTACTTTTTTATTTTGACACCAAGAAATGCAGTGGGATGATCCAGATTTGTCGCGGTTGTACAATAACAAAAATTTCAATATTTGAATTGATATTTGAATTGAGAGTGTAAGACTTATCTGATCTTATCAATCCTATGCATTTTTTTTCAAATAAATCATGAATTTATCTGGGACTTTATTAAAAATATCATCGAAAACTTACAGCAGCTTGCCAAACAAAGGCTAAGAGAAAAAAGAACAGAGGTATTACTGGCATAATATCTACAATTGGATTCAAAAAAGCGTAGGCTTCAGGCAATTTGGCGACGAAAAAATTACTGGAAAAAAGAGCAGAATTAAGGTAGATATAGATTAAACTAAATATATTAAGCATAACAAACATTTTATTTTGGGGATAATTGTATTTATTTTGATTGAGTTATTAATAAATTGAGTTTTTTATTATTATAAATATGTTATTATTGATAGAAGAAAAAAATTAATAAAAAGAAAATAAGATAGACCAAAAAACTTTCTTTGATTTGAACTCACCCAATCAAAAATCCTTCTATATCTCAAATCAAAAGAGAATAGAATAAATCATACTTTCGTACAATATCTTAATTGAATTATATGTAATGATCAATAAATTCAGTTTAATTCTATGTCTACATGTATAAAAATTCTAGTAATCCATTTTCTAAATAATAGATATTTAGACTGGAGTTGACGAATAACCCGTACCAATATTAGTGTTTATTAGTGTCTAATAGAAAAAAATGGGGCGTGGCCAAGTGGTAAGGCAACGGGTTTTGGTCCCGCTATTCGGAGGTTCGAATCCTTCCGTCCCAGATCATACCCCGTCTATATATATTATTAATATAATGTGATCATTATATTAATATATATTTTTTATTTTTAATTTTAAAATATATATCATATTATAATTAAATTTATATTAATATAAATTGCCTTTTCGAACAGTCTTTTCTATTAAGAATAGAATATTGGTATAGAATGTGATTAGTATTTATTTTTTTAATAATCTGCGGAATCGTATCTTTTTCACAAATTTAATAGAGTTCAAATAACACGCATATGAAATAGGAAATTAAATGAATTTGCGATTCGTTAAGTTAAATAGTACCCATTTGACAAATTTTACAGTATAAATGTTAAAAAATAACAACATAAAAATAAAATTGCAATCTTCCCTTACATCAGTGTTTTTTTATCTATCTTTTTTTACTCACAGATGGTTTAATCCAATATAATATAGAATATAGATTTCTCTCTCTCTTACTGATGATAAAAAACGAAAGGTCCTTGCTGGAAAACTATATGTTATGCAAAATACAAATAATTGTATCGGATAGGGAATTTTTCAATCAATTAAATCTTTGTAACGAACTCTTATGAGTTCTTGGTACTTTAAGACGTGTGAAATTGTTGAATTTATCCTATCACTATTACGTTACTTGAAGATACAGATTCAAAATAACTTGTTTATTCGTGTTATATTAGTTATAATTAGTTAACTAATTTTATTTTTACAATAAAAATATTCGAAATTATAAAATATCGAATGATATAAATAAAAAATAGAAAAAATTTTGAAAAAAAAAATCTTTCTAATATATAGAATTTCCAATAATTAATTCTATTAATCTAATTAAATAGGGTTAAATAGATTGCTATGTACCGACCGAACCAATGATTATTCATGATTCCATAATTGAATCAATTACATATGGGTTCCAAACCGAAGGAATGTTATGGTAAAACTTCGTTTAAAACGATGTGGTAGAAAGCAACGTGCGACTTGAAGGACATGATCCGCTGTGGAGTCTTACATCCACCATTTTTTTATATATTATATAGGAATGAAAGTGCTCTTGGCTCGACATCATTTGTTCTGTTCCGCTGTAACCCTCTTTTTTTTTGGGGGGGGGGGTGATGTAATATAGTACAGGATGGAGCTCGAGTAGAAAGATTTTTTTTTCAGGGGCAAGAATCTAGGGTTAGTATCAATCAATAAATTGGAACAGCTTCGTAAGTATATTTTCGATACATAAACCTAAAAGGTCCTATTCGAGAAAATTTCAAATTCAAAAAGAAGGTGTATTACGCAGGAATCAACCATTCCTATGATTCTTTGACAGAAAGAAATCACAAAAAATGATATGTTGCTGCCGTTTTTAAAGGATTTAAAGATCACCGAAGTAATGTCTAAACCCAATGATTTAAGGCAAAGATCCTGGAACAAGTAAATACCTTTTTCAATTGTCTTAACAACTAGATCAGAATGAAGAATCTAAATAGATTCTAAAGGAGACATACAATAAAAGGGTTAAAGACCACTCAATAAATGAAATATCGAAAAGGGTTATCTTTTGAGTTATTTCAGAGTTATCCAACTTGAGTTATGAGGGTGCAAATACGACTAATTTTATTTTTGATTGGATAAGAATAACAAAAAAAAGTACTTAAATCAATAGTCTAATTAATTTGATGATTTTATGGCTATATTTGATATTGTAATTCGCTACACAGACATAATTTCTAATTTTCTCGAGCCGTACGAGGGGAAAACTTCTTATACGTTTCTAGGGGGGGTATTTTTCATCTATCCCAATGAGCCATTTATCGAATTGTTGCAATTGATGTTCGATCCCGACGAGAGGGAAGAGATCTTCGGAAAGTGGGTTTTTATGATCCGATAAAGAATCAAATCTATTTAAATGTTCCTGCTATTCTAGATTTCCTTGAAAAAGGCGCTCAACCTACAGGAACTGTTCATGATATTTCAAAAAAGGCGGGAGTTTTTACGGAACTTCGCCTTAATCAATAAACAAAATTCCATTAATGAAATAAAATATAAATTAAAGAAGGTGTGGATGACTTGTATATAGCTTTGTATAACCTTTTCTTTTCTTTGCTAGTTCCTCTTTTGTTCTATTCATATCATACTTCCGTTTAGTATTGTATTGTTACTTTTAGTATTATTACTATGGAATGGTATCATTTATTTATAACGACAAAAAATGGATTTCTATTTTTTTGATATAATAATGGATCCAATTATTTTAAATCGAAATAAAATAGTATAGAAAAATATCAAGTGAATAAATAAGAAATGACGTAGCAGTAATTGGGTCTATAGACATCAAAATTTGCATTACCGTCAATGGGGTTATTTTCGTTGGAACTCTATGAACAAAAAAAACAAAGGATCAAACCCGTTTATTTTAGTTATTGAATAAACCTCCTTTTTTTCTACTTCCCCCCCGTCTTCCTTAATTAAGTCTTCCACCAATATTATATATAGTGATATAGTGCCAATCCAACACAAGTCCTTAGTTTTTTTGTATTTCAATTAAAATAATTTTAATTTGATTAATTAAAATTGATTGAAATCATAATTGTTAGTTCGATTTAGAATTTGCTTTATCTTTTGTATGTTTTTCTCAATATTCATATTGACAACAGTGTATCAAATAAATATAATCCGATCGTGGATAAATGGATCCATTTATCCCTGTTCCATAGATTTGATTTCATTCAAATCAAATAATGGGTTCTTGGATTTTCTGTCATACAAGAAGTCTTTTTTGATTAAGATTAAAATAAAAAAAAAAAACTCGATATATACAAATTAATGGATAATATAAGAGACAATAGGCGGTCTATAAATATTTGAAAATCTTTGACTTTAATCCCTATTTTATCTTTTATCTGATAATTTTTTGTATTTTCGTCGGATTTGTTCATTTTTATTATGTTCAGAGTGGATTAGAATTTTTTTTTATGGTTTGATTGCGTTGTGCCATTCAATTTCGTTATTTATTGGGATTCTGATTGTATCTACACATTATAATTCGTTTTTGGGGGTTGCTAACTCAACGGTAGAGTACTCGGCTTTTAAGTGCGGCTAGCATCTTTTACACATTTGTATGAAGCAACAGATTCGTCCATACCATCGGTAGAGTTTGTAAGACCACGACTGATCCTGAAAGGAATGAATGGAAAAAGCAGCATGTCGTAGTAATGGATAATTCTGAGAATATTTCATTCTTACTGAATAGGTTCCAAATCTTATTTCAATTGTTTAAATTCGTGGTGTTTAACAATTTTTTAAAAAGAATCCTTTTGGGGGTCGAGTGAATAAATGGGTAGAACCTTACTATAAGGTTACAATTATAGGGAAATAAAAAGTAACGAGCTTCTGTTCTTCATTTTTGAATGATTACCCCATCTAATTAGACGTTAAAAATATATTAGTGCTTAATGCGGGAAAGGCTTTTCTGATGAGTGGATTAGAAATTTATTATGAGTCCTAACTATTAGCTATTCCCCTTTATGGGGTAGAGATAAATGTGTAGAAGAAGGCAGTATATTGATAAAGAGATTTTTTTCAAAATCAAAAGAGCGATTGGATTGAAAAAATAAAGGACTTCGAACTATTTTGTTATCTTATAAATAAACATAAGGAGCTAGAGAGTCCGTTAATGAGTTTGACTTGTTTCCGAGGTATCTAGTTTTTTCTTACTATAAATACCTTGTTTTGACTGTATCGTACTATGTATCGTTTGATAACCCAATAAATTACCTATTTCTTTTCTGATTCAAATCGAATTTTAAATGGAAGAATTTCAAGGATATTTAGAATTAGATATATCTCAGCACCATGACTTCCTATACCCACTTATCTTTCGGGAGTATATTTATGCACTTGCTCATGATCGTGGTTTAAATAGATCCGCTTTGTTGGATAATGTAGGTTATGACAAGAAATCTAGTTTACTAATTATAAAACGTTTAATTACTCGAATGTATCAACAGAATCATTTTCTTATTGCCGTTAATGATTCTAATCAAAATAGATTTTGGGGGTACAACAAAAATTTTTATTCTCAAATGATATCGGAGGGATTTGCAGTCATTGTGGAAATTCCGTTTTCCCTAAGATTAGTATCTTCCTTAAAGGAGACGGAAATCATTAAATCTTATAATTTACGATCAATTCATTCAATATTTCCTTTTTTCGAGGACAAATTCCCCCATTTAAATTATGCATCAGATGTACTAATACCCTACCCCATTCATCTGGAAATCTTGGTTCAAAACCTTCGCTACTGCGTGAAAGATCCCTCTTCTTTGCATTTATTACGGCTCTTTCTTCACGAGTATTATAATTGGAATAGTTTTTTTACTCCCCAAAAATCTATTTTTGCAAAAAGTAATCCAAGATTATTCTTGCTCCTATATAATTCTTATGTATGTGAATCTGAATCCATTTTACTTTTTCTACGTAACCAATCTAATCATTTACGATTAACCTCTTCTGGTATCTTTTTTGAGCGAATATCTTTTTATGAAAAAATAAAATATCCTATTGAAGAAGTCTTTGCTAACGATTTTCCAGCCACCTTGTGGTTCTTCAAGGATCCTTTTATGCAGTATGTTAGATATAGAGGAAAATCCATTCTGGCATCAAAAGAGACTCCTCTTCTGATGAATAAGTGGAAATATTATCTTGTCAATTTTTGGCAATGTCATTTTTATGTATGGTCTCAACCAGGAAGAATCCATATAAACCAATTATACAAGTATTCCCTTGATTTTTTGGGTTATCTTTCAAGCATACGACCGAATATT